GCACTTCCTATCATTTAATATCCATCCCTTTGGTCTTATTGACATAAGAGATGTCATTTATAGTCTATCTCTTTCTATATATGGAAAGTCAAGAAATTCTCATCGAAACATCGAGAAATTGTGCATATAGAAAACTCTAAAGAAAGAAAAAAAGGAGACCCATGCCATGATTTTCAAATCTTTTCTACTTAGTAGTCTAAGTTTATCGATGAGGATAATGAATTCGGTCGTTGTGGTCGGACTCTATTATGGATTTCTGACCCCATTCTCCATAGGTCCCTCTTAGATCTTCTTTCTCCAATCTTGGGTTAGGGAAGAAGGAGATATTCGCGACTACTGGCGGTTTCATTATGGGGCAGCTCATGATCTTCATATCGATCTATTATCCACCTCTGCATCTATTCTTTCTTAGCTAAACGGGTGGAAGATCCATCCAATTTGGTTATATCATGGACTCGAAAAACGGATCTGAATGTGACTGAAATGCACGATCTTCACAGGTATCACTTTTCACGATACCTAAACCTAAAAGGTGGAATAGCGATTTTCGAACCATTTCCTATAAGAGAATGGTTTCCATTACTTTGAGAAATGGATTCTATATCAAACTATAGCTATTGCATTAAAGAAGAAACTAATAGAAGTCGAAGACGCGGAATGGTAGTGAATAGAGAAAAAGATTCTTCTGATTTTCTTGTTCCTGAAAATATTCTATCTATCTCCTAGACGCCGTAGAGAATTGAGAATTTTCATGTCTTTCAATTCTCGTACTCGTAATTGGAAAGTTACGGAAGGAGATCCATCATTTTGCAATGAAAACAACATAAAAAACTCTGGACAATTTCGAAATCAGACCAAGCGTCTTAATACATATGCAAAAAAATTCATTATTGGCCCACCATTGATTACAAGATTTAGCTTTTATGAATCGCTATTGGTTTGATACGAGTAATGGCAGCCGTTTCAGTATGTTAAGGATACAGATGTATCCACAATTCATTTAGAGTTACTTAATAGCCTATTTCTTATACTATATCTCTATCCCGTGAAATTCTCGAGCCGAAAGATGGATGCATATGCTGTGTTTCATTTTGCTAAATTATATCAATTAAATGGTATATCAATTCTATAAATTGGATATAGCAATAAAGAAATCAGCAAAATTCTTTTATTTTAGATAGAAGAAATGTTTCTTCTATCTAAAATAAAAGAATGTACCCTTCTATGCAAATTGGATTTGCATCGATAAAATAAATCCAAATTCCAGATTCCAGCAGTAGATGAATAATTGCAAATTTTTGTGTGTACGAGATTAGAATAACTTCAAAATAACTGACATAATTTTTTATTTTTCCTGATCAGAAAAATACATGAAAAAGAAAGGAGGTAGAAAAATTTTTTGATTTATGGTTAAAGAAGAAAAACAAGAAAACAGGGGTTCTGTTGAATTTCAAGTATTCAGTTTCACCAATAAGATACGGAGACTTGCTTCACATTTGGAATTACACAAAAAAGATTTTTCATCGGAAAGAGGTCTACGAAGACTTTTGGGAAAACGTCAACGTTTGCTGGCTTATTTGGCAAAGAAAAATAGAGTACGTTATAAGAAATTAATCAGTCAGTTGGATATTCGGGAGAAGTAATTTAATCGTTCGAATTTTTTTCTTATTTTATTAGTAGTCTTATAGTAGTCTTAGATTTTGCATTTTGATGAGCCTCGTTTTGAGGAATTCATGGAATAATCCATTTTCATGGAAAAAAGAATAAGAACAAGGATATGAGTCTACCGCTTACAAGAAAAGATCTCATGATAGTAAATATGGGCCCTCAACACCCATCAATGCATGGTGTTCTTCGACTGATCGTTACTCTCGATGGTGAAGATGTTATTGATTGCGAACCCATATTAGGGTATTTACACAGAGGAATGGAAAAAATCGCGGAAAACAGAACTATTATACAATACTTGCCTTATGTAACACGGTGGGATTATTTAGCTACTATGTTTACAGAAGCAATAACGGTAAATGCACCTGAATTCTTGGAGAATATTCAAATACCCCAAAGAGCCAGCTATATTAGGGTAATTATGTTAGAATTGAGCCGTATAGCTTCTCACTTATTATGGCTTGGACCTTTTATGGCGGATCTCGGGGCACAGACTCCTTTTTTCTACATTTTTAGAGAGAGAGAATTGATATATGATCTATTTGAAGCTGCTACAGGTATGCGAATGATGCATAATTACTTTCGCATCGGAGGGGTAGCTGCCGATCTACCGTATGGATGGATGGATAAATGTTTAGATTTCTGTGATTATTTTTTACGAGGAGTTGTTGAATATCAACAACTTATTACACAGAATCCCATTTTTTTAGAACGAGTGGAAGGAGTCGGTTTTATTAGCGGAGAAGAAGCTGTAAATTGGGGCTTATCGGGCCCAATGTTACGAGCTTCTGGAATACAATGGGATCTTCGTAAAATTGATCCTTATGAGTCTTACAATCAATTTGATTGGAAAGTACAATGGCAAAAAGAAGGAGATTCGTTAGCTCGCTATTTAGTACGAATCGGTGAAATGAGGGAATCTATAAAAATTATCCAACAAGCTGTAGAGAAAATTCCGGGAGGACCCTATGAGAATTTAGAAGCCCGACGCTTTAAGAACGCAAAGAATTCCGAATGGAATGATTTTGAATATCGATTTCTTGGTAAAAAACCTTCACCCAATTTTGAATTATCAAAGCAAGAGCTTTATGTAAGAGTAGAAGCTCCAAAAGGTGAATTAGGAATTTATCTGATAGGAGATGATAGTCTTTTCCCCTGGAGATGGAAAATTCGTCCACCTGGTTTTATTAATTTACAAATTCTTCCTCAGCTCGTTAAAAAAATGAAATTGGCTGATATCATGACGATATTAGGTAGTATAGATATCATTATGGGGGAAGTTGACCGTTGAAATGATAATAGAGGTAGAAACTATCAATTCTTTTTCAAAATCGGAATTATTAAAAGAAGTCTACGGACTGATATGGATTCTACCCATTTTGACCCTCCTACTGGGAATCACAATAGAAGTACTCGTAATTGTGTGGTTAGAAAGAGAAATATCTGCAGCGATACAACAACGTATTGGTCCTGAATATGCTGGCCCACTGGGACTGCTTCAAGCTATAGCGGATGGAACTAAGCTACTTTTAAAAGAGGATATCCTCCCATCCCGAGGAGATATTCCTTTATTTAGCATTGGTCCCTCTATAGCAGTCATATCCATTTTATTAAGTTTTTTAGTTATCCCTTTGGGATATCGTTTTGTTTTAGCTGATCTTAGTATTGGTGTTTTTTTATGGATTGCTATTTCAAGTATTGCTCCTATTGGTCTTCTCATGGCGGGATATAGCTCAAATAATAAATATTCTTTTTCAGGCGGTCTACGAGCGGCTGCTCAATCTATTAGTTATGAAATACCATTAACTTTTTGTGTACTAGCAATATCTCTACGTGTGATTCGTTAAAATAGGATCTTTTTCCTCAAAAATACATTGAATGCTTATCTTCCTTTGCTTATTCTGTATTCGGATTGGTAAGTTAAACTAGATAGCTATATGAGTGAAACAAAACAGCTTATTAATTTGTAGTAAAAATATAAAATCTCATTTCCTATGTACAAGAAAAAAGTTCAAGTAAACATAAGCAGTGTAAACTCTTTACCCCAAGGTTGAGATTGTTTGATTAGTCATCATATCTTGAAGCGGGCAAGAATAAAGGATTCGCAATATGGAATTCCATTACTAGAATATTTTGAGTTATTACTATAACTTATAAGCATAAGGCAATCCATCAAAAGTTAGTGAGGGATTAGAAACACTAAAGTACATACAGGATTAGTAATGAGAGAATCTAAATCATTAGACATTTTTCCTCATAAAAGGAATCGTAATAAAGACTTGAAATTGGTGGAAATGATCAAGTAGTACTTTCTTCGGATTCCGGTCTAGAGTATGTTCCCATTCACTTGTTAAAGAAATGGCTATCAAGAACGAATTAACCCTTTATTCTTTTTTCTTTTTAAGTATACCCTTCCCCGGGAAAGAAGAATAGGACAAAAGATATGGAATGCAATAGAAAAAAGGATCTTTATTTATTCTTTCCTTCCTTTATCCCTATTCATACAGAATTCCTCATGAACTAATGCCTAATTCTTTCCGTTTATTAATTGCTATAACGAGTGTTTTATTCCAATATTAAGTTATTACCGAACAAAGAAAAATTTTAATTTTATTATATAAAGGATGAGATCAATTCGGAAGCGCTTTTTTGTTATTCTAGCAGACAGAATTGCTTTGGTCTAATTTGGGACTTTCCAATCAATTTTATCTTACCTAATTCTATCTACGCCCAGGGAATAATACCGAAATGAAACAATCTTTTCTTTTTTTCTGATCATAGAGGAGCCGTATGAAGCTAAGGTTTCATGTACGGTTTTGGAATAGCGGTGGGAACTGTGATGTTATCATCGACTATGATTATCTAACAGTTCAAGTACAGTTGATATAGTTGAAGCACAGTCCAAATATGGTTTTTTGGGGTGGAATCTTTGGCGTCAGCCTATAGGTTTTCTAGTTTTTCTAATTTCGTCTTTGGCAGAATGTGAAAGATTACCCTTTGATTTACCAGAAGCGGAAGAAGAATTAGTAGCAGGTTATCAAACCGAATATTCTGGTATTAAATATGGTTTATTTTATCTTGTTTCTTACCTAAATTTATTAGTTTCCTCTTTATTTGTAACTGTTCTATACTTAGGCGGGTGGAATTTATCTATTCCCTATATATCCTTTTTTGGATTTTTCCAAATGAATAAAATAATGGGAATTTTGGAAATGGTAATAGGTATCTTTATTACATTAACTAAAGCTTATTTATTTCTCTTCATTTCTATTACAATAAGATGGACTTTACCCAGGATGAGAATGGATCAGTTATTAAATCTTGGATGGAAATTTCTTTTACCTATTTCTCTGGGGAATCTCTTATTAACAACTTCTTTCCAACTAGTTTCACTATAAATAAGATAATACAATAACAGTAAGAATATTTTCAACACAAAAGTTCTCTCAAACAAGAGAAAGAAACATACCTTTTTCATACATATTTAGAATATGTTCCCTATGCTAACTGGGTTCATTAGTTATGGTCAACAAACAATACGCGCCGCAAGATACATTGGTCAAGGTTTCATAATTACCTTATCCCACACAAATCGTTTACCTATAACGATTCACTACCCTTATGAAAAATCAATTACATCGGAGCGTTTCCGGGGGCGAATACACTTTGAATTTGATAAATGCATTGCTTGTGAAGTATGTGTTCGCGTATGCCCGATAGATCTACCTCTTGTGGATTGGAGATTTGAAAAGGATATTAAAAGGAAACAATTGCTTAATTATAGTATTGATTTCGGAGTTTGTATATTTTGTGGTAACTGTGTTGAATACTGTCCGACAAATTGTTTATCGATGACTGAAGAATATGAACTTTCCACTTATGATCGTCATGAATTGAATTACAATCAAATTGCTTTGAGTCGGTTACCAATCTCCATAATGGGAGATTACACAATTCAAACAATTAGGAATTCGCCTCAAAATAAAATAGACGAAGAAAAATCTTGGAATTCAAGAACGATTACTGATTACTAGGTATTAGGATTTTTTTTGTTAGAAAAATCCATTTTTACTAACTATAACGAGAAAAGAATAACTACAGCTTAATAACTTATATACATATAAAATATACATATAAAAAAAAATATCCTAATATCTTTTTCCTTCCTTGAATCTTTTAGTTTTAGTCAGTTCATGAAAAATTTTATACTATAAATTTCTTCTTATCCATAATGGATTTACCTGGACCAATACATGAGATTCTTGTGCTATTTGGGGGATTTATTCTTCTACTAGGGGGTCTAGGAGTAGTATTACTTACCAACCCAATTTATTCTGCCTTTTCGCTGGGATTAGTTCTTGTTTGTATATCCTTATTCTATTTTTTATTGAATTCCTACTTTGTAGCTGTCGCACAACTTCTTATTTATGTGGGAGCCATAAATGTCTTGATCATATTTGCTGTAATGTTTGTAAACGGCTCAGAGTGGTCTAAAGATAAGAATTTTTGGACTATTGGAGATGGGTTTACTTTACTCGTTTGTATAACTATTCCTTTTTCACTAATGACTACTATCCCAGATACGTCGTGGTATGGAATTCTTTGGACTACAAGATCAAACCAAATAGTAGAACAGGGTCTCATAAATAACGTTCAACAAATTGGGATTCATTTAGCAACCGATTTTTATCTTCCGTTTGAACTCATTTCCCTAATTCTTCTAGTTTCTTTAATAGGTGCAATTACTATGGCTCGACAATAAGAAATACTTAGAATGAGTCAAAATTCTTAGAATTTCAAATATAAAATAAATAACTAAACAATCACAATTTTGATTTAGTAAAACCCATCTACTGCCAACACAACAAATACTTTCTTTTCTCTTTTGTTGCGTAATTGTTCTATTCTAATTAATTGAATCGGTTCAATTCTTGTCCTCATATTGAAATGAATCGAGATTGATAAGGAGTTAGTTAATGATGTTTGAGCATGTACTTTTTTTGAGTGTCTATTTATTTTCGATTGGTATCTATGGATTGATCACAAGCCGAAACATGGTTAGAGCTCTAATATGTCTTGAACTTATACTGAATTCAATTAATCTAAATCTCGTAACATTTTCTGATCTATTTGATAGTCGCCAATTAAAAGGAGACATTTTCGCGATTTTTGTTATAGCCCTTGCGGCTGCTGAAGCAGCTATTGGACTATCCATTCTTTCTTCCATCCATCGTAACAGGAAATCAACTCGTATCAATCAATCTAATTTTTTGAATAATTAGACATAGAATCCTCTAAACAAAGGCACATATATAATAATACAGAACATTAAGATGAATAGAAATCTGATCTTATTTTTTTATTAGTATTTAATAATATCCATTTTTTGAGTAGGTTATTTCAGAGTATTCTTTTTTACTTAATTGAATATTGCATTTTTACAATCCATTGATATTGCAATTTGAATATTGCAATAATTTATATTGAAAAGATGATACCCAATTTATTGGCTAATTCAAATTAGTATGTAGAATTCATATAATTATGACTGTTGAAGTCTTAAATTCAAGTCTCTTGGTTCTTTTCACGCTTTTTTACAAACGGATTAAGAAATATATTATTATTTGTTAAAGTTTGGATAAACCATTGCTTCGTCTGGTGTCTACAATACATCTAATTTATATAGTACTAATTTCATTTTTACCAGATCGAAAATTTTTATGTTGAAAAGGAAAATTTAGAGATCCAATGTCACATTCTGTAAAAATTTATGATACATGTATAGGATGCACTCAATGTGTACGAGCTTGTCCAACAGATGTATTAGAAATGATACCTTGGGATGGATGTAAAGCCAAGCAAATTGCTTCCGCGCCGAGAACCGAAGATTGTGTGGGTTGTAAGAGATGCGAATCTGCCTGCCCAACAGATTTTTTAAGTGTCCGCGTTTATTTAGGGCCTGAAACAACCCGCAGCATGGCTCTATCTTATTGATACGTTACAAAAAACTCCACTTGAATCGTCTGATTCCTCTTTACCGAAGAAGCCTGTGCTCGAAATAATTGAGCATGGGCTTTTCTGGTCAAAACGTATCTTGTCTTTATTACTTTATCATGAGTTATTTTCCTTGGTTAACAATACTTGTTGTTTTGCCGATATTTGCAGGTTCATTAATTTTCTTTTTACCTCATAAAGGAAATAAAATAGTTAGGTGGTATACTATATCTATTTGTTTATTAGAATTCCTTCTAATGACTTATGCATTCTGTTATCATTTCCAATTGGAGGATCCCTTAATCCAATTAAGGGAGGATTCTAAATGGATAGATGTTTTGGATTTCCACTGGAGATTGGGAATCGATGGACTTTCATTAGGATCCATTTTATTGACAGGATTTATCACTACTTTAGCTACTTTAGCGGCTTGGCCGGTTACCCGGAATTCGCGATTATTCTATTTCCTGATGCTAGCAATGTATAGCGGTCAAATAGGATTATTCTCTTCACGAGACCTTTTACTTTTTTTTATCATGTGGGAGTTAGAATTAATCCCTGTTTACTTACTTTTATCCATGTGGGGGGGAAAGAGGCGTCTGTATTCAGCTACCAAGTTTATTTTGTATACTGCAGGCGGTTCCATTTTTTTCTTAATTGGAGTTCTGGGTATGGGGTTATATGGTTCCAATGAACCCGGATTAGATTTGGAAAGATTGATTAATCAATCATACCCTGCAACATTGGAAATACTACTGTATTTTGGCTTCCTTATTGCTTATGCTGTCAAATTGCCAATTATACCTCTACATACGTGGTTACCAGATACCCATGGGGAAGCGCATTACAGTACATGTATGCTTTTAGCCGGAATTCTATTAAAGATGGGAGCATACGGATTGATTCGGATCAATATGGAATTGTTACCTCATGCTCATTATCTATTTTCCCCCTGGTTGGTAATAATAGGAGCGGTGCAAATAATCTATGCAGCTTCAACTTCTCTTGGTCAACGAAATTTCAAAAAAAGAATAGCCTACTCCTCCGTATCCCACATGGGTTTCATAATTATAGGAATTGGTTCCATAACCAACATTGGACTAAATGGAGCTATTTTACAAATATTATCCCATGGATTTATCGGTGCTACACTTTTTTTCTTGGCGGGAACGGCTTGTGATAGAGTGCGTCTTGTTTATCTCGAAGAATTGGGGGGAATATCTATTCCAATGCCAAAAATTTTTACCATGTTTAGTAGCTTTTCAATGGCTTCTCTTGCCTTGCCAGGAATGAGCGGTTTTGTTGCAGAATTAGTAGTATTTTTTGGACTAATTACTAGTCCAAAATTTATGTTAATGCCAAAAATGCTAATTATTTTTGTAATGGCAATTGGAATGATATTAACTCCTATTTATTTATTATCTATGTTACGCCAGATGTTCTATGGATACAAGCTATTTCATGTTCCAAATGAACATTTTGTGGATTCTGGACCACGGGAACTGTTTCTTTTAATCTGTATCTTTTTACCAGTAATAGGAATTGGTATTTATCCAGATTTAGTTCTTTCGCTATCCGTTGACAGGGTAGAGGCTCTATTATCCAATTATTATCCTAAATAGGATTTTCTTTTTTTAACTAGTCCGCTCTATATTTCATCGTTGAAAAAAATTCCATAGTGGAAAAAACAAAAAATTCAAAAAAAAAAGTAAAAAAGTCTAATTAGATCTATCTCGAATTTTTGAGAACCCCTTGAACGTTTTTTCAAGGGGTTCTCAAATCAAACAAAAAAGGAAAAAAAAAAACCTTCATATCATAAAAAAATGAGGGTTTTATGTTATGTAATCATTTAGATGGTAATGTAAATGAACCATAACTATGTAAACCTATTCCTAACAGATTGATACCAAAATAGCAGATCCAAATTATAAGAAATCCTATCGAAGCTACAAGTGCGGAATTTGTACCCTTCCAATTTGGATTTGTTCTACTATGTAAATATATAGCAAATATGGTCCAGGTAATAAATGCCCAAGTTTCCTTAGGATCCCAATTCCAATAGGATCCCCATGCCTCATTAGCCCATACTGCTCCACAAAGAATACCCATGGTTAAAAGAGTAAACCCTAGACTAATGACACGATAACTCCAAGAATCCAAACGCTCAGTTAATTGATATTTGTAATAATTTGGAAATGCGGGAAAAGACGTGTTTTTTAAAAAGAAATCGAAAGAATTTCGAAATCTAATGATTAGAAGAGCGGCGGATAATAAGGATCCGCACAAAAGAGTTGCATAGCTTAGTAACATCATACTGACATGCATCATTAACCACTGAGATTGTAGAGCAGGTACTAGTATTGTGGATTGATGCATTTCAGTTAAAAGACCCGATGTGGCAAAGCCTTGCGTTAAAATAGTACTTGGTGTAGTTATTGTGCTTAAATCATTTTTCGATTTCTGTATCTTAGGAATAGTATGAAGAATATACAGAGCCCATGAAAGGAATATCAATGACTCATATAAATTACTTGATGGAAAATGTCCCGAAGAAACCCAACGAGAAACTAAGAATCCTGTTATAGAGAAAAAAGTAGTTATCATTCCTTTTTCTGGCGAATCACGTAATCCCCTAAGTTCACGAACTAATAAGGTTATCAAATGAATCGTAATCACAATAGAAATGGTTGAGAAAGAGATATGAGTTAGTATATGTTCTAAAGTTGCAAATAGCATAAGGATAAGGTCCCATTACAAAATTGGAAATTTCTAATTTAATCCATTTTTAAATCTATTGTATTCTTTTTCGAGAATGCCGCCACTCGGACTCGAACCGAGATGCTTGAGCACTGCTTCCTAAGAGCAGCGTGTCTACCAATTTCACCATGGCGGCTAACTTAAAATAATAGTTAACTTAAAAGAATAATAGTTATTTTCTCACGAATCGTCGAGATTGTGAGAGGCCATAGAATTTAGGAACATTAGAATTTCATCATTAACTAGAAATAATTTTGTATTTTATAAAAATTTATAGAATGAAAGCCTTTACGCTCTTATTAATATGATTTACCAATCCTAAACTCATTTATATGGGAATTTTGGATAAGATTGGATAAGATAGATAGAGGTTGTATGTCCTATTGCAAGAATAGTCTACTTTTGGTAATAGAATCCTCATTTTTTTTTTATGAGGATTCTATAATTAATCTGAATTATTCATTCAGATTAAATAATTGGAATTTCTTTGGGTTGGGATAGTTCAATTCAGATTATTCCAAAACCTTATTATTTGTTTGTTTGTTGCCCAGAAAAACCTTTTGGTTTTGGATGCTCGTTGCCGCTAGAAAATGGTCTTGATTTTGCTAAAGAATAAGATTGTACTATGGAAAAATAAGTCTTTTTCTTCCAAAGATTTTTACGAATACGTTTTTTTGACATCGAAGTACGTTTTTTTGGAACTGCCATTTAAAAGGGGAATTATTTTTTCTAGTTGTATGTGAAAGACATCTATTGCCGCAAATCAATCCTTCTTTCCGTTTTTTCTTAGTATTTATACTTAGATACTGAAAGATACTGAAATTCAAAATTCTTTTTTAGTTCATTTTGTCTAATGTGGATAAGACAAGAGTTTTTTAAGGCTTTCTATTTAAATCAATTTATATATCAAATATACCCCATATATAAATATATGGTATGGGGGATAAGCCCCCATATAAGATGGGGAGATAAAAAGAAGGTAAAATTGAATTCGTTAATTAAGTTCAGAACGGTATTTCATAATTGAATTCCAATAAAAAAAAATACTTAGTCTCTTAAACAAGACATTCTAAAACTTAGAGAATTCTAGTCATTAGGATTTCCGTTTTATATTAAGTAAGCAATATTGGAGAATTTCCTATACTATAGATTCTTTGGAATTCAATCAATCAATTACGAAACAAGGGAGCTCCTTTATTTTAAGAGAAAGAAATACAAAAATGAATAGAAAGTAAAATGATTCAATCTTTTTTTGTAGTTTAATAAATATTTTTTTTTAATTCCTTTAGAGAGATATAAGAGTAGGTTTGGTGAATCGGAAACAATTCTATTTTATAGAAAAATTGAACTATAAATTTCAACTAAAAATTGCTATTTCTTTTCTTATGGAACATACATATCAATATGCCTGGGTAATCCCTCTTCTCCCACTTCCAGTTATTATGTCAATGGGATTTGGACTTTTTCTTATTCCGACAGCAACAAAAAATCTTCGTCGCATATGGGCTTTTCCTAGTATTTTACTCTTAAGTATAGCTCTGGTATTCTCAGTTCACCTGTCTATTCAACAAATAAATGGAAGTTCTATCTATCAATATCTATGGTCTTGGACCATCAATAACGATTTTTCTTTAGAATTTGGATACTTGATCGACCCCCTTACGTCTATTATGTTAATACTAATTACTACTGTAGGAATCTTGGTTCTTATTTATAGTGACGATTATATGTCTCACGATGAAGGATATTTGAGATTTTTTGTTTATATAAGTTTTTTTAATACTGCCATGTTGGGATTGGTTACTAGTTCCAATTTGATACAAATTTATTTTTTTTGGGAACTTGTCGGAATGTGTTCCTATTTATTGATAGGCTTTTGGTTTACACGGCCAATTGCAGCGAGTGCTTGCCAAAAAGCTTTTGTAACTAATCGTGTAGGGGATTTTGGTCTGTTATTAGGAATTTTAGGTTTTTTTTGGATAACAGGTAGTTTAGAGTTTCGGGATTTGTTCAAAATAGCTAATAACTGGATTCCTAATAATGGGATTAATTCCTTACTTACTACTTTGTGTGCTTTTTTATTATTCCTTGGTGCAGTTGCAAAATCCGCACAATTCCCTCTTCACGTATGGTTACCCGATGCTATGGAAGGACCCACTCCCATTTCGGCTCTTATACACGCAGCAACTATGGTTGCTGCGGGGATTTTTCTTCTAGCTCGACTTCTTCCTCTTTTCATATCTCTACCCTTGATAATGAGTTTTATTTCTTTAGTAGGTACAATAACACTCTTCTTAGGAGCCACTTTAGCTCTTGCTCAGAGAGATATTAAAAGAAGCTTAGCCTATTCTACAATGTCTCAATTGGGTTATATGATGTTAGCTCTCGGTATAGGTTCTTATGAAGCTGCTTTATTCCATTTGATCACTCATGCTTATTCGAAAGCTTTATTGTTCTTAGGATCCGGATCCGTTATTCATTCAATGGAACCTCTTGTTGGATATTCACCAGATAAAAGTCAGAATATGGTTCTTATGGGTGGTTTAAGAAAATACGTTCCAATTACAAGAACTACTTTTTTATGTGGTACACTTTCTCTTTGTGGTATTCCACCTCTTGCTTGCTTCTGGTCCAAAGATGAAATCCTTAGTAATAGCTGGTTGTATTCACCTTTTTTTGGAATAATAGCCTCTTTTACTGCAGGATTAACTGCATTTTATATGTTTCGGATATATTTACTTACTTTTGATGGGCATTTGCGTGTTCATTTTCAAAATTACAGCAGTACTAAAGAAGATTCGTTGTATTCAATATCCTTATGGGGAAAAGGCATATCCAAAGGAGTCAATAGAGATTTTGTTTTATCAACAATGAAGGATGGAGTTTCTTTTTTTTCACAAAATAGCCCTCAAATTCCTGGTAATACAAGAAATAAGATAGGATCCTTTAGTACTCCTTTTGGGGCTAAAAACACTTTTGTCTATCCTCATGAAACGGGAAATACTATGCTATTTCCTCTTCTTATATTACTGCTTTTTACTTTGTTCATTGGATCCATAGGAATCCATTTTGATAATGGAATAAAGGGTAATGGAATATCGGAGTTAACCATATTATCAAAGTGGCTAACTCCTTCAATAAACTCTTTTCAGGAAAGTTCTAATTCTTCCATAAATTCATATGAATTTCTCATTAATGCAATTTATTCTGTAAGTTTAGCAATTCTTGGTCTATTCATAGCATATATCTTCTATGGATCTACTTATTCTTTTTTTCAGAATTTGAATTTTCTAAATTCCTTTGTAAAAGGGAATCAAAAAAAAAACTTTTTGGATCAAGTAAAAGAAAAGATATACAGCTGGTCATATAATCGTGGTTATATAGATGTTTTCTATACTAGGGTCTTTATCTTGGGTATAAGAAGATTAGCCGAATTAACGAATTTTTTCGATAAGGGTGTTATTGATGGAATTACCAATGGAGTAGGTCTTGCTAGTTTTTGTATAGGAGAAGAAATTAAATATGTAGGGGGGGGGCGAATATCGTCTTATCTATTCTTTTTTTTATGTTATGTATCCTTGTTCTTATTCTTTTTTCCATGAAAATGGATTATTCCATGAATTCCTCAAAACGAGGCTCATCAAAATGCAAAATCTAAGACTACTATAAGACTACTAATAAAATAAGAAAAAAATTCGAACGATTAAATTACTTCTCCCGAATATCCAACTGACTGATTAATTTCTTATAACGTACTCTATTTTTCTTTGCCAAATAAGCCAGCAAACGTTGACGTTTTCCCAAAAGTCTTCGTAGACCTCTTTCCGATGAAAAATCTTTTTTGTGTAATTCCAAATGTGAAGCAAGTCTCCGTATCTTATTGGTGAAACTGAATACTTGAAATTCAACAGAACCCCTGTTTTCTTGTTTTTCTTCTTTAACCATAAATCAAAAAATTTTTCTACCTCCTTTCTTTTTCATGTATTTTTCTGATCAGGAAAAATAAAAAATTATGTCAGTTATTTTGAAGTTATTCTAATCTCGTACACACAAAAATTTGCAATTATTCATCTACTGCTGGAATCTGGAATTTGGATTTATTTTATCGATGCAAATCCAATTTGCATAGAAGGGTACATTCTTTTATTTTAGATAGAAGAAACATTTCTTCTATCTAAAATAAAAGAATTTTGCTGATTTCTTTATTGCTATATCCAATTTATAGAATTGATATACCATTTAATTGATATAATTTAGCAAAATGAAACACAGCATATGCATCCATCTTTCGGCTCGAGAATTTCACGGGATAGAGATATAGTATAAGAAATAGGCTATTAAGTAACTCTAAATGAATTGTGGATACATCTGTATCCTTAACATACTGAAACGGCTGCCATTACTCGTATCAAACCAATAGCGATTCATAAAAGCTAAATCTTGTAATCAATGGTGGGCCAATAATGAATTTTTTTGCATATGTATTAAGACGCTTGGTCTGATTTCGAAATTGTCCAGAGTTTTTTATGTTGTTTTCATTGCAAAATGATGGATCTCCTTCCGTAACTTTCCAATTACGAG